CGTTTAAAAGAATATTTTTGGTGTAGAAAGTCTCAAATTCGGGATCTTCCGCTGCACGGATTTCCTGGGAAACGAAGTCATAGGCACGTAGGTTCAGAGCCAGGCCGACTACGCCAATAGCACTCATCCATAAACCGGTGACGGGTACAAATAGCATAAAGAAATGTAACCAACGTTTATTGGAAAAAGCAACACCAAAGATTTGGGACCAAAAGCGGTTAGCAGTGACCATTGAATAAGTTTCTTCAGCTTGAGTTGGGTTAAAAGCGCGGAAGGTATTTGCACCATCACCGTCCTCGAATAGAGTGTTTTCTACGGTCGCACCATGAATAGCGCATAGCAGAGCCGCGCCTAATACTCCGGCAACTCCCATCATATGAAATGGGTTCAACGTCCAATTATGAAATCCTTGGAAAAAGAGGATGAATCGAAATATCGCTGCTACGCCAAAACTCGGCGCAAAGAACCAACCAGATTGCCCCAGTGGATAAATAAGGAATACGGAAACAAAAACAGCGATTGGAGCAGAGAATGAAATTGCATTATAAGGCCGCAATTGAACAGACCGAGCAAGTTCAAATTGACGTAACATGAAACCTATTAGTGCAAAAGCCCCATGGAGAGCGACAAAAGTCCACAGGCCCCCTAATTGACACCAACGAGTAAAATCTCCTTGTGCTTCCGGGCCCCATAGTAGCAACAAAGAGTGTGCTAAACTATTGGCAGGGGTGGAAACTGCCGCGGTTAAGAAATTACAACCTTCCAAATAGGAACTAGCCAATCCATGGGTATACCAAGAAGTTACAAAAGTTGTCCCTGTAAACCAACCCCCTAAAGCGAAATAAGCACAAGGAAAGAGCAATAGGCCGGACCATCCTACAAAAACGAAACGGTCCCTTCGTAACCAGTCGTCCATAATATCAAATAGATCATTTTCTTCTTTAGTAACTCTACCAAGGGCTATAGTCATAGTGATCCTCCTATTCAATTACTTCAACCATTTCCGAGCACCTCATATTACTTCCAAGGCATATGGTAGTTTAATTATCTGTGGACGATTTCTTTCTCGTTCAATGCCCTTTTTCAATGGTCTCGAAGATAGAAATTTTTCATTTTTATCTATGGGTATGGGGTCACAACCGAGGTCGTGGTAAATCCATAAATTTGATTCTATTAGTTTTTCTTATACTATATAAAATAAATATAAATAAACATTTGAATTCAGCATTATTCCATGACTCCTATTTCAAAGCCTATCTTTTAAGGGAAAAATGAAAATAAAAGTAACCCCTCTTTTCCCACTCGCTCCCTATTGCATGGGTGAAAGAACAAAAATAGGATTCTGAAAAAAAAAATTGACTTTCGAAATCAATTTTTATGTGTAGCGGAAAGGATTTGCGATTTTTTCTTATTCCTATAGAACATCTAGTAACAAGAATATGAAATCGTAAATAGCGAAAAATTCTTGCCTTGCGCCGTCTAAGTCTAAGGAAATACAAAAAATCCGCTTATACAATTTCATCTACATCGAATTTATATATCAGAATAGCGGATAGAGGCATGATTAAAGGAGTCAGGTCTACTTACTTTATATCTCTTTCCTATTTTATGGTGGGTTTGATAAGAACCCTTTTTGCTTTATTGATAAATAATCGAAAAAAGAATTTTTTCTTTTTTATATAACCTGCTTGTTTTATTATAACAAGTCCTATATGGAAATGCCCGCTGAAGAGAAAATCTATCTGATAGTTTCTCCGCCAATATCGAATTTTAGAAAGAAAAAACAAGAATTTTCTTCTTTTTTTTATTAACATTAATAAAAAAGAATATAACTAAAATGGAATTGGCAATATAATTTATAATTTTTATGGACTTTTGAAAGAAAAGGGAAGGATTTTTTGCAATCGTTATTTCTTGCCTCTGTCATATCGCGGAAACCTTTCGATTTGGAACAGGGAGAGATGGCTGAGTGGACTAAAGCGGCGGATTGCTAATCCGTTGTACAATTTTTTTGTACCGAGGGTTCGAATCCCTCTCTTTCCGCCCCCCCGGATCATTTGGGACTTTTGAATTGGAAGGAATTCTGACCCCCGGATTTTCTCATAGATAAATGCAATGTACGAAACAAATCCAATTTGTAAGAAAAAATTCAAAAAAAAAAATTGGATTTTTACTCCTCACGTCCAGGATTACGTCCCGGGTCATTAGATAAGAATCCAAAGATAAAGAGGGAAACAAAGAATATCACTACTGTATAAACAAAAAGTTTGAGAGTAAGCATTACATAATCTCCAAGATTTTTTTTTAAGGAATAGATTACCCGTTTTCCTTACCACACAGATCCATTAGGATGGGTTTTGTTTATTTTGACACCTAAAAACGCAAAAATCAATTCTTGAAGAAAATTGCAAGAATTGATTTCTAATAAGCACTCTTATCAATATAAAAAATTAGGTTTGGTATTGTGCGGGTACCTAAAGGTACCTGCTCAACGTAGGTGCAGGGAGTAGAAAAGATGATCCAAATTTATTGCAGCAGCTATACATTCAATGTAGAAGAATTTGAATTTTAGAATCGAAGGTTCATAATATAAGACTTCTCGGCTTTTATCCATTTTTAGAATTTTTTTGGAATGAATACATCATTCAATTTGGCAGACAGAGTAGTAAAGATTTCATCGAAAACTTACAGCAGCTTGCCAAACAAAAGCTAATAGAAAAAAGAGTACAGGTATGACAGGCATAACATCCACGATTGGGTTGAAAATGGCATAAGCTTCGGGCAATTTGGCGAAGAAAAAACTAGTTGGATAAAGAACAGAATTAAAACAGATACAGGTTAAACTAAGTATATTAGGCATAACAAGCATTTCGTTCTTGTAGAGTAGATAATTGGATTTTGATTGAGTTATTTTTCGAAGGGAAAAAGGAAAAGGCGGATTCAAAATCCTTTTTTTTTCGGACTTTCCCAAACACAAAATACCTCCTTGTATTCGCACTCTCAAATGAGAATGGAAGAAATTCGACTTTCATATAATATCTTAATAGAATTCCATGCAATGATCAATGCATTTTTGAATTCTATATTATCTGCATGTCTAGAATCCTAGCAAGGGAGTACCCCTCATTTTTTATGTAATTGAAGTGGGATTGGATTGGATTGACGAATAACAAATAAACATAATAATGTTTATTAGTGTCGCATAAAACCCGAAATGGGGCGTGGCCAAGTGGTAAGGCAGCGGGTTTTGGTCCCGTTACTCGGAGGTTCGAATCCTTCCGTCCCAGATTTGTTTCTGATGAAACAAAAGATGAAATCGTATTGTACCCCGCACGAGACAAAAGAAAGTTTATTAAAGAGAATAAAAATCTCTTATGAACTCTTAGATTAGATGCATTTCTAATCATTCATTTTCTTTCTCAGAAAACAGAATACAGTGTCAAGTTCAGTCAAATTGAATATTTTTACGTAAAACGCTCTATAAAAAAAGAGACCTATCCCTTTATGATAAAAAAGAGACCTGTCCCTTTATGATAGAGATAGATTTTTGTTGTATTATATTATTAGCAAAAAAGATCCTTCTTTGGTTAAGCGAAAACTATCTCGATCTGTGATTCGTTAAATATCCAGAATGATCCATTCTGGTAAGGATAAGGTAAGAACTGTTCGTTGGATAGAATGAATTCCAAAAATCATACTTCTCCTAATTTTTGATTTGCAGTTGCTTCTTTTAGGTAAAAGAAAGAATGCTATAAGTAAAAGCAAAGACCTTAATTTTTTTTTACTTTACACGAAATGTGTTTTTTTGCTTCATTTTTTTCTTTCTTTTGGTATTCGAGTCGAAGAAGTACGAGAATTCTATAACTACCAAAAAACTTTCAATCTTTTCATTGGAATAGTTTAGTTAGTTAATAGTTAATTATTTTTGTTACGGAAAAATAGATTGCTAATCTAATTCTAATATAGTAATGAAATTAATTCAATTTTTTTAACTTTGATAGTTTATTTGTTGGAGAAGAGTCGATCCTTCTCTTCTCATTTCAGGATTGCCCATCTCGAGTCCTCTGTTGAGGATGGAAATTCAATAATAAATAAGTCTTAAGTAAACTTGTTTATTCGTCTTTTTCGAACTATGTTTCCTTCATATGATAAAATATAGAATATGGATTTAAATAAATTGGATCTTTGCGGAGTCTTCCCCGATAAATACTTATTTCTTTTATCCATATTTCTTCATAGATAGCAAGTTTGAATTAGTATACAAAAAACTAAACAAAACCAATGACTATTCATGATCCCATCCATATTGGATCAATTCCCTATACCAGTTTGCAATGAAATTAGAGGAATTTTTGTTATGGTGAAACTTCGTTTAAAACGATGTGGTAGAAAGCAACGTGCGACTTGAAGGACATGATCGATTGTGGATTTTGCTATCCATCATTTTCCATAGTAATGAAAATGCTCTTGGCTCGACATAGTTTGTTCTATTCGTCCCGAACCAAACTTGCGCTGGGTTGCTTGTAAGTAAATAGTACACGATGGAGCTCGAGAGGACAGAATTTCTTTTTTATCAAGGGAAAGAATCTAGGGTTAGTGAAAACTAATAAATTAGGCCAACTTTGTCAGTCTATCCTTAATATAGAAATAGAAAGGTTAAAATAAGAAGAAAATCCAATTTAGGAAGATTGGAAAAACTCTTTCAATTAAAAGTCTATCAAAATAAATCGCTCGTATTCGATTTCTATAGAAGAGGGAAATGCTTTATCGAAGGAAATAAGAAAAAAAGGGTATGTTGCTACTCTTTTGAAAGAAAAAAGAATAGGAATTCCCGAAGTAATGTCTAAACCCAAGGATTTCACAAATCAAAGATAAAGAATTCCGGAACAAGTAAACGCGATTTTCAACTGTCTCAACAATAAAATTGTCTCAACAATTGAATTGGATCAGAATAAGGAATGAAAGTCAATTCGTTCGAGATGAGACAAAGAAAAGAGTTTAGAGACGACTCAAAAAATTTCGAAGGATTTTGCCTTTTAAGTCTGTCAGTCAAAATTAGCCAACTTGAGTCATGAGTATAAATGAAATTTGTTTTTTCTGTAAGGAAATTAATGCAAGTCATAGTCTAATTTCTATCTACTTGTATTATATATTATAGCCAGAAATTCGAATCATTTTCTCGAGCCGTATGAGGAAAAAACCTCCTATACGTTTCTAGGGGGGCGTTGTTTAACTACATCTATCCCAATAAGCTGTCTATCGAATCGTTGCAATTGATGTTCGATCTCGAAGAGAAGGAAGAGATCTTCGAAAAGTAGGTTTTTATGATCCGATAAAGAATCAAACTTGTTTAAATGTTCCAGCTATTCTCTATTTCCTTGAAAAAGGTGCTCAACCTACAAGAACTGTTTATGATATTTTAAGGAAGGCAGAATTCTTTAAAGAAAAAGAAGGAACTTTGAGTGAATTGAAGAACTAAATGAATAAAAAAGTAGGAGAGGATCACTAGTATCCCTCGTTGCCTAATTATTTAGACACAACTTGCCTCTTTCTTAGTCCTATTTTTGTTTTGACTGGATTTATGTCGTGCCAATCCAACATAAGCCCTTATTTTATTTACTTTTTATATCTAATTTGTTTTCTTACCATTGTATTTCCATTGACAAAGGTCTATTGAACAAATAGAATTTGTAGATAGATAGGTCTCTTTATCCTCACTTCATATTAGGTTTTTCTGCCTACACTTCGCTCAAATGATAAGGTTGCCCCTCTTGCATGTACTCTCATACAATTTTTTTATTTTTTTTATTTTTATTTAAAGTTAAAGAAATAAAAATAAAAAAAAAATGACAATTTTGCCATCGTGATTGGGGCCGCTCTTTTTTTAACCTTAGTGAAATTTAACGGGACCTGTTCATTTTGGCATTTGAGTATTTTTAATGGGGGATAAAATCTTTCTTTTGATGTCTTGCTAGTTCAATGTTTTTACAAGAGCGTGCGGTGTAATTCCATTGATTTTTTGGTTTTGATCGTATCTAAGATCCTATTTTATCTGGGTTGCTAACTCAATGGTAGAGTACTCGGCTTTTAAGTGCGACTATGATCTTTTACACATTTGGATGAAGCAACAAATTCGTCCAGACTCTTGGTAGAGTCTAGAAGACCGCGACTGATCCTTAAGGGTAATGAATGGAAAAAATAGCATGTCGTAATGAAATAAAATTCTTATTTTTGATTTTTGGAATAAAAAAATTCTGATTTTCTGGGTCTAGTGAATAAATGGATAGAGCTTGGCTCCAATTCTGGTAAAATAAAAAGCAACGAGCTTAACTTCTTAATTGAAATGATTTCCCGATCTAATTAAACGTTAAAAATAGATTAGTGCCTGATGTGGGGAAAGATTGGGTTTTACTATGAGCGTACCCTTGATTTTTTCTTTTTTTTTTTTAGAAATCCTAATTATTCTTGATTATGGATTGAAAGGGGATGTTATGGATTGAATGTGTAAAAGAAGCAGTATATTGATAAAGAGACTGTATTCCAAAGTCAAAAGAGCGATTGGTCTGCAAAAATAAAATATTTGTTTTCTTTTGTAATTAGAACAAACATAAACTAATTGGATAGAAAAGGAAAAGATCTGTGGATTAGACTCCCTTTCTTTTCAGGGTTTGTATTAAAAAATGCAACACCCTGCTCTGACCATATTGCACTATGTATCATCATTTTTTAAACTGAGAAATGCTTCTTATTTCTGATTCAAGTAGAAATACAAATGAAAAAATTCGAAGGGTATTCAGAAAAACAGAAATCTCGCCAACAATACTTCGTTTACCCACTTCTCTTTCAGGAGTATATTTATGCATTTGCTCATGATTATGGATTAAATGGTCCCGAACCTGTGGAAATTATTAGTTGTAATAACAAAAAATTTAGTTCACTACTTGTGAAACGTTTGATTATTCGAATGTATCAGCAGAATTTTTGGATTAACTCGGTTAATCATCTTAACCAAGATCGATTGTTGGATTACAACAATTTTTTTTATTCTGAGTTTTATTCTCAGATTCTATCTGAGGGGTTTGCGATCGTTGTAGAAACCCCATTCTCGCTACGAGAATTATCTTGTCCGAAAGAAAAAGAAACACCAAAGTTTCAGAATTTACGATCTATTCATTCAATATTTCCCTTTTTAGAAGACAAATTTTTGCATTTACATTATCTATCACGTCTAGAAATACCCTATCCTATCCATTTGGATATCTTGGTTCAACTCCTTCAATACCGGATCGAAGATGTTCCATCTTTGCATTTATTGCGATTCTTTCTCAACTACTATTCGAATTGGAATAGTCTTATTACTTCAATGAAATCGATTTTTCTTTTTTCAAAAGAAAATAAAAGACTATTTCGATTCTTATATAACTCTTATGTATCAGAATATGAATTTTTCTTGTTGTTTCTTCGTAAACAATCTTCTTGCTTACCATTAACATCTTCCGG